GATGGCCAATGACCCAAGGAAACGAAAGAATCGGTTACATTTTTCATATGCTTTTCCTCTTATAGATAGGACTAACAAATTTGAACAGAGTTCCTTTTGTATCACTTCGCCCCCCTTTTTTTATTGATTTCTTTTTTATTATTATTATGAACTTCCTTATTATAAATATGAATAATTTTTAATAAACATTTTTTCTAAATTCCCAATCTATTTATTAGTTCCAGGTCTCATGTCAATTGAGAAATACCTCGTTCGTTGCAACACTTCCTAAAAGTAAAAAAAAAAGTTTCCATTAAGAATAAGAATGGGAGGGAAGAAATCGAGTGGGTCTGCTATGTTAATTCCTCATCCTCAAATCAATCCATCCCGGGGGATATTGTCTCAACGAAGAAGTGATTGTAGGGATGAAGTTTTGATATAATTCGACAAGCCCACGGCAATCAAATAAGAAAATTGAAGTATGTATTTTTCAATTTATAGGATTAAACAAAAGGATTCGCAAATAAAAGCGCTAATGCCACGACCAGTCCGTAAATCGTTAAAGCTTCCATAAAAGCCAGACTAAGCAATAAAGTACCTCGTATTTTACCTTCTGCTTCTGGTTGTCTCGCGATACCTTCTACGGCTTGTCCCGCAGCAGTACCTTGACCAACTCCAGGTCCAATAGAAGCAAGTCCTACAGCCAATCCAGCAGCAATAACGGAAGCAGCAGAAATCAGTGGATTCATATTAAGTTCCTCGTACAAAAAAAAAAGAAATGGTTAATGATACAATCAACCAATGAATTATTACTTAACATCACTAAGATCTATCCGGAAAAAAAAAACTAAGAACTCTGAATTGAAATGACAATATTACTGAATCATCAGAACTACTTCGATATCTCGTTTTTAGTTCCTATCCATGGAGTCTTTGTAAATCTATACGATTCTAATTCTTCCATTTCTTTGTTCCGAACCATTCCATTCTTTCAATTCTTCGCTCTTTCTCTTCGATATGCTTGACTTCATTTGTTTATTCATTCAATCCACAGTTACAGATAAAACGGAAGGGCTTGCATTGGCATCCATCTAAATTCAGTGGGATGGGAAATATATGGGTAGCCCATATATAACTAGTGAATATCTAATAGCACATATACATGTGTTTCTTTCATAATGTAAACAAACTATCTGTATCTTGTATTGAATCGGATTCTAGAATCATTCTTCGAAACATATACGGGGATTGACTTATAGCCCTTACATATACCTAGCTAGACCTACCTAACTTAATAATATATATAGATATAGTTTTTCTTTTTTTTTTTTTGTTTAGGCGCACATCGGAAACAGATAACATAACAATTCTTATTTAAATTATGAATCGTAATTGACTGAATGAACAAATATAAATAGAATATCGATTGGAGAGGTATGACATAAATGGGCCAAACAGGAATCTTAGGAAAAAGATCTTTTCGATCTCTTTCCTTTTTTTTTTTTTTACAATTCTATCGTACATTTTTTTTTTCTTGCTCCTACTCTAGATCGTATATACCGGTATTTGTATATATCATATTCCCCGAGTCAATTATCTTGAGACGCCCATGAGTTGGGATAAGCTTCTTTTTTTTTTTTTTGAGAAAAAAAAAAGACCATTTCGGAAGCTAGTCAATGATGACCCTCCATGGATTCGCCTATATAAGCTGCGGCTAAAGTTGCAAAAATAAGAGCTTGAATCCCGCTTGTGAATAATCCAAGGAACATGACGGGTATAGGAACCACCGAAGGTACTAAAGAAACAAGAACAACAACTACTAATTCATCAGCTAATATATTCCCGAAAAGTCGAAAACTAAGTGATAAAGGTTTTGTGAAATCTTCTAGGATGTTAATTGGTAAAAGTATTGGAGTTGGTTGAATGTATTTACCGAAATAACCCAATCCTTTTTTGGTAAGACCCGCATAGAAATATGCCACTGACGTAGGTAAAGCTAAAGCAACAGTAGTATTTATATCATTCGTGGGCGCAGCTAACTCCCCATGCGGTAACTGTATGATTTTCCGGGGTAAAAGAGCACCTGACCAGTTAGAAACAAAAATAAATAGGAACATAGTTCCAATAAAGGGAACCCAAGGACCATATTCTTCTCCAATCTGAGTTTTGCTCAAGTCTCGAATGAATTCAAGGACATATTCGAAGAAATTCTGACCGTCGGTTGGAATGGTTTGTGGATTCCGAACAGCTATAGTGGCTGAACCTAATAAGATAGCAATTACAACCCAAGAAGTGATAAGTACTTGGGCATGGACTTGGAAACTCCCTACTTGCCAATAAAAATGTTGGCCTACTTCCACATCGGATATATCGTATAACACTTTTAGTGAGTTGATGGAACAGGGTCGAACATTCATATTGCCCTCTGACAGAAATAGAACTTAAAAAGGAATTATTTTGATTCAGCCATCTCTTATCTCTTTCTCAACTCGCCTGCTTTAATCGTATATTTTATTTCGGATACCAAGCGACCGCATAATATTCCCGGCGATTTTATCTCTTTTTTGAGACTCAGGGATAGTAACCGATTCAATCCATTTATGGAGTTTCCAAAGTCATTGACTTATCCTATTATTAATCAACAATTTCTTATATAGCTAGAACGGCCCTCACAAATTGCGGATACTAATTTGTTAAGAATCAATCGGATTGAAGCTATAGCGTCATCGTTCGCTGGAATCGAAATATCTGCGAGATCCGGGTCACAATTTGTGTCGATTAAACAAATTGTCGGAATCCCCAAAGTGAGACATTCTCGAAGAGCCGTATATTCTTCTTGCTGATCAACGATGATTACAATATCGGGTAACCCCGTCATATATTTGATCCCGCCCAGATATGTTTGCAATTGAGATAATTGCCTCTTCAACATTGCTACATCTCTTTTCGGGAGACAGTTGAGTTTCCCCGTATTTTGTTCCGATCTCAAGTCCCTGAATCTATGAAGTCTCATTTCTGTAGTGGACCAATTCGTTGACATACCACCGAGCCATTTTTTATTAACATAATGACACCGAGCTCTTATTGCAGCTGATGCTACTGAATCAGCTGCTTTATTTTTGGTACCAACTATTAAGAAGTGTTTTCCTATACTCGCTGCATCAAAAACTAAATCACAGGCTTCTGACAAAAAACGAGCAGTTCTAGTAAGATTTGTAATATGAATACCTTTACGCTTTGCAGAGATGTAAAGTGCCATTCTAGGATTCCATTTCCTAGTACCATGACCAAAATGAACTCCTGCTTCCATCATCTCTTCCAAATTCATGTTCCAATATCTTCTTGTCATTTCTCCCCACACTTTCTCTCTCTTTTTTTTTTTTAAGAGGCACCTGAAATAAATAATTGTTCCGACGGAACCTTCTACCGGAGATTGACCGTTACGTTAATACATGGTTCAAGTCACTAATTGCTTTCTATTCGTTATTATCTTTATTACCAAATCAAATGACCAGGACTAGATAGTTAAAAGAAAAGAATGAATCTGTCATGAAATTCCGTAAATGATCGTTCTGATGTATCAGGTAAATTTTTGGGGATGCAAGAACTAAATAATTCTATGTGGTGGAACAAAATATCTCTCATTTCCATTTCCTCCTCGAATAGATTCTTCTTCTTGATTTCCAAAGGAATGTTGCTGTGTTGCCTTGAACGTTGGACTAATCCTTTGAATCCGGTACCAACAGGCATCATCCCCCCCAGAACAACGTTCTCTTTCAGGCCTTTCAACCAATCAATACGACCTCGTAGAGCGGCTTTTGCTAAAACTCGAGCGGTTTCTTGAAAACTCGCTTCGGATATGAAACTTTGAGTATTCAGAGACGCCCTCGTTATTCCCAATAAGATGGCTCGGTAACAGATCGCTTCTTCCAAAGCGCGCCCTGTTCGTTCTGCTCGCAACAATCCGATAAGTTCTCCAGGTGAAAAAACATTAGACATTCCATCTTCTGAAACCAACACTTTTGATGTTATTTGACGTACAATAATCTCTATATGCCTATTATGGATCTGCACCCCCTGGGATCGATAAACCTTTTGGATCTTATTAACCAAAGAGATACGACTTTGCGCTATAGTTAGTTCAGCGCCAATCAAGAATCTCCAAGGAATTCCAAGAATTCTTGTTATACGTTCGTTCCAACCTTCAACCCTCTTTTCTAGGTTCATCGATATTGAATCAATCGAACGCGCCTCTAACACTTGTTCCACTTTTGGAAGACCTTGTGTTATATCACCCGATCTCGATTTTTCATATATAAATGTAACTAATGTATCTCCTTCATAAAGGATTTCTCCACAATGGCCATGAACAGTTGCTCTTGGAGTAGCCAAATGAGGCTTAGCTGATCTTATTACTAAGGAGTCAACGTGAACAATTAGAACTTGACCCGATTTTATGTGTGGTCCGTATTTTGATATACATACATTTTCACAAATAAACTGTCCAAGGCTAATTATTGTGGATGTCTCCTCACAATAATCGTGAGGGCGAAAGCACCAATTCAAATCGAATGGATTCAAAATGATGTTACTGCATGAATCAGGATTATAAATTCTTCCATTTTCATCCATTAAATAATATTGAAGTCCTTGGAAAGTCTGTTTGAAATTGTCAAGTAGCAAATATTTATTTAACAAGATCTGATTATGAGTTATTAAATAGAATAAATAGAAATAGTAAAATGAATAAAAATTCGTGATTTTAGGTACAATCCCTAAGGGACCCAATGAATTCCTAATGGGAATCGCGGGATCTTCTTTAATTAATTCTTTTGTCACTTTGTGAGATTTCGAACCATTGAATGGGCCAATTCGAAAACAATCGGATGATGACAAAATCAGAAAAGATGGATATTCCTTATTTCTATTCAGCAACGTACGAATAGTCCCTTGATGCTGGGTAAGTGATTGAATCCTCGCCTTGAAATAAAAAGGATTGATATTGGTGCGATCTGATCCAT